ACACTGGATTTGTTATCTCATGCCTGCTTTTCGTGAAAAAAGACCAATGGAAGGGAAGGGTTTCTTCAAACAACAGGGATCAGATTTTTTGAGGAAGGTATCGAGAGAGAATTGGATTTGGTTAGACAATGTGTGGTTGGTAAACAAGGATCGGTTTTTTCGCAAGGTACGGAATGTCTCGTCAAATATTCACTCTGATTCCACAAGATCTAGTTTCGTTCAAGGAACGGATTCTAGCCAATTGAAAGGATCTTCGGATCAATCCAGAGATGCTTTCGATTCCATTAGGAATGAGGATTCGGAATCTCACACATTGATCAATCAAAGAGAGATTCAACAACTCAAAGAAAGATCGATTCTTTTGGATTGGGATCCTTCCTTTCTTCAAACGGAAGGAACCGAGATAGAATCAGACCGATTCCCGAGCAGCCTTTCTGGAGATTCCTCAATGTCCCGGCTATTCGCGGAACGTGAGACGCAGATGATTCGTCATCTGCTTCCGGAAGAAATTGAAGAATTTCTTGGGAATCCTACAAGATCAATTCGTTCTTTTTTCTCTGACAGATGGTCAGAACTTCATCTGGGTTCGAATCCTACTGAGAGGTCCGATCCTAAATTGTTGAAGAAACAACACGATGTTTCTTTTGTCTCTTCCAGGCGATCGGAAACGAAAGAAATAGTGGATCTCTTCAAGATAATTCCGTATTTACAAAAGACCATCTCAATTCATCCTATTTCATCAGATCCGGGATGTGATAGGGTTCCGAAGGATGAACCGGATCTGGACAGTTCCAATAAGATTTCATTCTTGACCCAAAATCCATTTTTGGATTTCTTTCATCTATTCCATGACCGGAACAGGGTGGGGTACACGTTACACCACGATTTTGAATCCGAAGAGAGATTTTCAAAAATGGCAGATCTACTCATTCTATCAATCACCGAGCCGGATCTGGTGTATGATTATGATAGGGTATTTTTTCCCTTTTCTGAGGGATTCCACTCCGGGGATGAATCGAAAAAGAAATCTTTATTGGTTGTACCTCCTATTTTTTCTGAAGATCCAAAACCAAAAAGAGTGGTATTTGCTAGCAACAACATAATGGAGGCATTCAATCCATATAGATTGATCCGAAATCTGATTCAAATCCAATATAGCACCTATGGGTACATAAGAAATGTATCAAATCGATTCTTTTTACTGTTACTGAATCGATCCGATCGCAACTTCGACTATGGAATGAAAGGGGATCCAATAGGAAGTAAGACTCTGAATCATAGAACTAGAATGAAATATACGATCAACCAGCATCTCTCGAATTTGAAAAAGAGTCAGAAGAAAGGGTCCGACCCTCTTAGTTCTCGAACCGAGAGATCCATGAATCGGGATCCTAATGCATATAGATACAAATGGACCCAAAATTTCCAGGAACATTTCATTTCTGAGGCTACGAGGCGTTTTCAATTTCAAGTAGTGTTCGATCGATATCATCATCATCGAGATCGATTCTGTATTCATCGATCTCGATATCGATTCCGTATTCATCTGAATCGATTAGGTATTCATCGATCTCGATTCCGTATTCATCTGAATCGATTCCGTATTCATCTGAATCGATTCCGTATTTCTCTGAATCGAGATCGCTTCTGTATTCATCTGAATCGCTTCCGTATTTCTCTGAATCGCTTCCGTATTCATCTGAATCGCTTCCGTATTCATCTGAATCGATTCTGTAGTCATCTGAATCGATTCCGTAGGAATCCGACTCAATATTTGATTGATTTGGGCGAGTTTATGGCGAAACTGTCGAAGTCACATCCCTTTTTGACGAAGTCACCTCGTTTCCTTTTGTCGAAGGCATCCTTATTTTTCTCGAATTCACTTCCCTTTTGGTCGAAGTCACTTCTCTTCTTTTTGTCGAAGTCACTTCTCTTTTTGTCCTTTTTGTCGAAGTCACTTCCCTTTTTCTTTGTGAGTATCGGAAGTTCCCCCATTCCTGGGTCTGAGATTCCCATCTATATCTATGAATTGAAAGGGCCGAATGATCCACTCTGCAATCAGTTGTTAGAATCAATAGGTGTTCAAATCGTTCCTTTTAATAAACGGAAACCCTTCTTATTGGATGATCATGATTCTTCCAAAAAATCGAAATTCTTGATCAATGGAGGCACAATATCACCATTTTTGTTCAATAAGACAAAATGGATGATTGACTCATTCCCTACTAGAAAGAATTGCAGGAACGATTTTAATAACACGGATTCCTATTTCTCAATGACATCCCACGATCGAGACAATTGGCTGAATCCCGTGAAACCATTTCATCGAAGTTCATTGATATCTTCTTTTTCTAAAGCAAATCGACTTCGATTCTTGAATAATCCACATCACTCCTGGTTCTATTGTAACAAAAGATTCCCTTTTTATGTGGAAAAGGCCCTTCTCAAGAATTCGGATCTTACGTATGGACAATTCCTCAATATCTTGTTCATTCGCAACAAAAGATTTTCTTTGTGCGTCGGTAAAAAAAAACATGTTTTTTGGGAGCGAGATACGATTTCCCCAATCGAGTCACAGGTATCTAAGATATTCCTACCTAAGGATTTGCCACAAAGTGGTGACGAAACGTATAACTTGTACAAATCTTTCCATTTTCCAATGCGATCCGATCCATTCGTTGGTAGAGCTATTTATTCGATCGCAGACATTTCTGGAACACCTCTAACAGAGGGACAAATAGTCCATTTTGAAAGAACGGATTGTCCACCTCTTTCAGATATGCATCTATCTGATTCCGAAGGGAAGCAGTATCTCAATTTCAATTCAAACATGGGTTTGATTCACACTTCATGTGCTGAGAAATCCAAAAAGAGGAAAAAACGGAGTCTTAGGTTTAAGAAAGGGGAGATGGATAGAACCCTTCAACGAGAGCGTGCTTTTTCAAATCTCTCAAAATGGAATCTGTTCCAACCATATATACCGTGGTTCTTTACTTTGACAGGGTTCAAATATCTAAAATTCGCCCTTTTAGATCCTTTTTCAAACCTAGTGAGCAGTCACATATCTATTTTTCAGGATATTCTGGAGACATCATGGTGGATTCTTCAGACAAAATTGTGGGCGATTCTTTCAAACTGGAATCTCAGTGAGATTTCGAGTCATTGTTTACAGACTCTTCTTCTGTCCGCAGAACTGATTCATCGAAATAATGAGTCACCCCTATGGCTGAGATCATCAAATGCTCGGGAGTTCCTCATCCTTTTCCTTCTTCTTGTTGCTGGATATCTCGTTGGTACACATCTTCTCTTTGTTTCCCGAGCCTTTAGTGAGTTACAGACGGATTTCAAAAAGATCAAATCTTTGATGATTCCATCATACATGATTGAGTTGCAAAAACTTCTGGATAGGTATCCTCCATCTGAGCAGAATTCTTTCTGGTTAAAGAATCTCTTTCTAGTTGCTCTGGAACAATTAGTCTATTTTCTAGAAGCAATATGGGGTTCTGCTTTTAACATGCTATTGGGTGGCGGTCCCACTTATGGGTTCAAATCCATAGGTTCTAAGAAGAAATTTTGGAATAGCAATCTCATGGGTATCATGGATTTCCTAAGGATCATACCAAATCCTATCAATCGAATCACTTTTTCGAGAAATACGAGACATCTAAGTCGTACAAGTAAAGAGATCTATTCATTGATAAGAAAAAACGTGAACGTTGAGTGGATTGATTATCAAAAGAAACTAGAATCCTGGGTCGCGACCAGTGATGTGATTGAGGATGAAGAAAGAGAATTCTTGGTTCAGTTGGTCACCTTAACGACAGAAAAAAGGATGGATCAAATGCTATTGATTCTGACTCATAGTGATGGTTTATCAAAGAATGACTCTAGTTATCAAATGGTTGAACAACAGGGATCAATTTACTTACGATACGTAGTTGACATTCATCAAAAGGATCTAATGAATTATGAGTTCAATAGATCCTGTTTAGCAGAAAGACGGATATTCCTTGCTCATTTTCAGACAATCACTTATTCACAAACCTCGTGTGGGGCTACTCGTTTTCATTTCCCATCTCATGGAAAACCCTTTTCGCTCCGCTTACCCCTATCCCCCTCTAGGGGTATTTTAGTGATAGGTTCGATAGGAACTGGACGATCCTATTTGGTCAAATCCCTCGCGACAAACTCCTATCTTCCTTTCATTACGGTAGTTCCAAACAAGTTCCTGGATCCCAATTACATTCCTTATCAGTATCAATTCGATCCTTTTGATAGTGAGCCTGAGGATCTTGCTAATGAGTATTACGATCTTGCTGATGGGTATCTTGAGAGTCTTGATATGCTGGATGTTGATGAGAGTGACGATAGCGATAGCGATAGCGATAGCGATGATGACCTTGATATCGATGATATAAAGCTGCTAAATGCGCGACCTGAGGATAGACTACTACTAGATCCATTTAGTATCCGCATTCCATTGGAAATAGCAAAAACAATGTCCCCTTGCATACTTTGGATTCCAAACATTCATGATCTGTCTGTGCGTGCGTCGAATACCTTATCCCTCGGTCTATTAGTGAACTCTCTCTCCAAGGATTGTGAAAGATGCTCCACTAGCAATATCCTTGTTATTGCTTCGACTCATATTCCCCAAAAAGTGGATCCCGCTCTAATAGCTCCGAATAAATTAAATACATGCCTTAAGCTACGAAGGCTTATTATTCCACAACAACGAAAGCACTTTTTCACTCTTTCATATACTAGGGGATTTCACTTGGAAAAGAAACTGTCCCATCCTAATGGATTCGGGTCCATAACCATGGGTTCCAGTGTACGAGATCTTGTAGCACTTACGAATGAGGCCCTATCCATTAGTATTGCACAGAAGAAATCCATTATAGACACTCATACAATTCGATCTGCTCTTCATAGACAAACTTGGGATTTTCGAGCCAAGGTAAGACCGGTTCAGGATCATGGGATCCTTTTCTATCAGATTGGAAGGGCTATTGCACAAAATGTACTTCTAAGGAATGGCCCCATAGATCCTATATCTATCTATCTGAAGAAGAGATTCCCTAGGGGTTCTTATTTGTACAACTGGTACTTCGAGCTTGCAACGAGCATGAAGAGATTAACGATACTTCTTTATCTTTTGAGTTGTTCTGCCGGATCGGTCGCTCATGATCTTTGGTCTCTACCCGGACCCGATGAAAAAAATGGGATAATTTCTGATTTGGTTGAGACTGATTCTGCTCTAGTTCGTGGCCTATTAGGAGTATTCGAAGGAGAAGGCACTCTGGTGGGATCCTCTCGGACAGAAAAAGATGGCAGTCAGTTTGCTAATGATCGAGTGACATTGCTTCTTCGGTCTGAACGAAGGAATCCCTTAGATATGATGAAAAATGGATTTTGTTCTAGCGTTGATCAGAAATTTCTCTATGAAAAAGACGAATCGGAGTTTGAATTGGAAGACGGGGTTCCATTTAGAGAAGGAGACCGCGCCCTGCAACAGATAGAGGAGGATTTCTTCAATGACATAGTTTGGGCTCCTAGAATATGGTACCCCGATCTATTTGGTTGGATCGAAAGTCCCAATGAATTGGGATTTCCCTATTGGGCCAGGTCATTTTTGGGCACGCGGATCATTTCTGATCAAGAGAATGATTGGGACCCTGCGAATCCATTCTTTTTCGATGCGCCTGTGTTTTCACGTCGAGAATTCTTTGCAGATCAAGAGATGTCAAAGGGGTTTCTTACTTACCTAACAAACGAGATGTCTAAAAGCTGGTTCATCAAGAATACGCAAGAAAATAACTTCGAATTGTTGATTCATCGCCAGAGATGTCAGAGAACCAATAGTTCATTATCTAATGGGTCTTTCCGTTCTAATACTCTATCCGAGAGTTATCAGTATTTATCAAATCTGTTCCTATCTAACGGAACGCTAGTGGATCAAATGACAAAGACATTGTTGAGAAAGAGATGGCTTTTCCCGGATGAGATGAACCATTTGATTCATTTAACAGGAGAAAGATTTCCCATTCCTTAGCCGAAAAGATAGGTGGCCATGAAAGGGGGATTAAGTGGAACCGAATTGACCGGTTGGTAGAGTCGTGGAAATACTCGTTTCTTCCCTATTTTTGGCCTTAGCTACATGGCACTGCTACTGCGGAAACATGGAAGAATGGAAATCTTAGATCAAAACACGATGTCTGTATGGATGGTATGAACTGCCTAAACAAGAATTCTGGAACGGCGAACAACCAGAGCCTATTACTCAGACTCACTACATCAAAAAATTTCCATTAATGAAACATGGAAATCCGTTGGAAAATAAAAAAGATGCATGTCCGATGAAAGGGTTGTTGCTATCTGCTCCAATAACGAATCATTGGTTTCACTGAATAACTCAAAAATTCACGGAATAACTAAAGAAAATAGATAGACCTTTCTCTTCGTCTCCGGTCGATGGATCTTCTCAATTGGAAGATCTCCTATATGGCTAAGAAAGATTCCAGTTGACCGAGCCTAATTCGAATTGTTTTGTTCCGAAGGAAAGATATTCACGGGGCCGGTTCGTCCGATTCAGATATTCACGACCAAGAGGTACTGGATTCTCTTTCGGATAGGCCCCGAAAGGGGAAGGAAGGCTGGAATGCCAACGGACGTCTATTATCGAATTCACCTGACCCGAGAGTACCCATTTTTGGTGGGAACGTCCAGCGCCAAAGTCACTGAATGGGTAAGGCGCCCATCCAATCCCTCAAACGGCCTATGGAATGTACTTTCTGGGTTACGGGCGAGCATTTCTTTTCCCAGAGGTTTTTATGTACCCCTGTGCGATTCCTGTTGAAGCATCTACTCGGGGGGTGGGTGCAGGGCGGACGATTTCAAAGCGAACTCCCCATTCATTAGATAGAGAAGATCTCCAAGATTTCGTGATCCGCTGGCGAACTTATTCCAATTCCAACAGCTCGGACTCGGGTCGTGGGGATCGCCGGAATACTTCGTATCAACAGAAACTCGGTCTATCATATCAATATCGATTCGATCCGAGATCTCTCAATATTATGCCTTGAAGAGGACTCGAACCTCCACGCTCTTTAGCACGAGATTTTGAGTCTCGCGTGTCTACCATTTCACCATCAAGGCATCTTGAAAGTGAATCGTATTCCCTGAATATGATATCTATCTAGTGTGATGGATGGAATCTATGCCAAAGGTGGAGTGTTGGAGTCTTTCTATCGATCGGTCCTATCATCTAGGCCTGAGTCGGACATCCAATTGCTTCGATTTGAATTATCCGGAGGCTATCTTAGATCTATCAAAAAGATGTACAATCCAACCTACTTCTCGATTCCATAGAAGCCCAAAGAAGTGAATAGGGTACCCAACTAACGAGAGATATGTAAAAAGCAGGTCCGATTTCGCCTATTCCTAATCCTAAATGGACGGTAACGACGTAGGGATCCATATCATATCGAAACAGAGTCT